ATCAGAGGAATAATTGGGACTACGGTCTCGAATTTCTTAATAGCAGTATCTATTCGAAACGAATTCTCTAGCATTTGACTCCTTATCACCGAAGAGTTTAGTCGTACACTTGAAAGATAGCCCAGAAAATGGAAGGGATGATTATATAATTGCTTTATATGGATCCTGGCCGGTTGAGACCACAAGTCAAAATGACATTGCCAAAAGTTGACAAAGTGAGATTTCCATTTCTTTATCAGAAGACGAGCCCCCCTTGAAGCCAGAATCGATTTTCCTTGATATCTGACATAATGCATAAAAGGGTCTTTGAACAACCATAGGGTTTTCTGAAAATCGTTACAAAGCACTACTACAAGATATTCTATTTTTGCATAGAAATGTGTTCGCTCAAGAAAGGATCCAAAAGATTTTGATCGTAAATGAAAGGGTTGTTTACGGAGAAAAATGAATATGAATTCACATTCATATACATGAGAATTAGAGAGGAACAAGAAGAATCTTTGATTCTCTTTTGAAAAAAGGGAAATGGCATTTTTTGGAGTAATGAGACTATTTGAATTCCAATACTCGTAGAGAGAGAATCGCAATAAATGCAACGAAGGAGTATCTTGTATCCAAGAGTGAAGGGTTTGAACCAAGATTTCCAGATGGATGGGGTGGGGTATTAGTATATCTGACACATGATTTAAATGTGATAACTTGTCCTCGAAAAAGGGAAATATTGAATGAATAGATCGTAAATTATGAGATTTTGCTATTTCTTTTTCTTCTAGGGAAGATACCAATCGCAGCGAGAATGGAATTTCCACAACGACTGCAAAACCCTCCAATATCATTTGAGAATCAAAATGATTGTTGTGCCCAACGAATCGATTTTGATTAGAATCATTAACCGAAATAATCAAACGATTCTGTTGATGCATTCGAGTAATTAAACGTTTCACAATTAGTGAACTGGATTTATTGTCATGATCTAAATTTTCCACGGGTTCATAAAGAATCGATCCATTTAAAGCATGACCATGAGCAAGCGCGTAGATATATTCCTGAAATAGAAACGGATATAGGAAGTATTGTTGCCGAAATCCATCCATTTCTAAATATCCTTGTAGTTCCTCCATTTCCATTTGAAATTACACTTGAACCAAATGGGGGATTTCTTGAGTTATCAAATAATACATAGTACGATATGGTCAGAACAAGGTATATAGTAAGAAAAGAATAGATACCCCGGAGCCAGAAAGGACAATCAACAGATCCTATTTCCATCTAATTTATTTATGTTCGTTATAGTTACAAGAGATGGTTAGAAATCCTTTATTTTTACAACCCGATCACTCTTTTGACTTTGGAATAATGAATTTTGATCAGTATACCGTTTCTTCTACACATTCGTCTCCACTACATAATAGAGAACATAATAGAGAATAGTTAGGATTCATGAAAAAAAAGGAATTGATGATCCACTCACAAGAGAACCCTTTCCCACATCAGGCACTAATATATTTTTAACGTCTAATTAGATCGGGTAATCATTCGAATTAAGAACAAACAGAAGCTCGTTGCTTTTGGTTTCCCTATAATTGGAGCTATAGGGCTCTATCCATTTATTCACTCGACCCAACTTGAATTGATTTGACCCCTTTCCAAGAAAAGAATCAAAACAAGATTTTGTATCGATCCGTTGAAGTATTCTAAGAGTTCTCCATTGATACGACATGCTGTTTTTTCCTTTCATTCCCTTTCAGGATCAGTCGTGGTCTTACAAACTCTACCAATGGTATGGACGAATCCGTTGCTTCATCAAAATGTGTAAAAGACCATAGCCGCACTTAAAAGCCGAGTACTCTACCGTTGAGTTAGCAACCCATATAAATAGGGTGTGTAGATACGATCGGAATAAAAAATAAATAAAGAGATTCGATTGCCCGACCTCGTCAAAACATTGAGCTAGCAACAGATCAAAAAGAAAGATTTGATGATCAATTGTGAACATAAAAATGAACAGAGATCAGATGAAAATACAACTGATTCTGGGATAAATTATAGATAAAATCTAAATAGATGTAAAAATGGATAGACTACCCATACTCTATTTTTTTTTTTTTTTTTTTTTTCATTATATTAACTAAGATACTTCTTGATGTCACAACGAAATTGACGAACCCATCGTTTGAGTGAAATAAAGAAACAAACTTATGAAATGTGGATAAATAGATCTATTTATCCACGATCGAATTATATTTGTTCGATACACCATTGTCAATATGAATTGAATGTTGAGAAAACCAATTCAATAAATAAAACAAGGACTTGTGTTGGAGTGACACTACAACATAGATAAGGGATGAAGTATGAGTAGGGAAATAAATAAGGAATTCCGGTAGGAAAAAATGTCGGGTTTATTCAATATTTATTCAATAGAGGTATAATAAGCAAGATTGACCTTTTGTTTGTTGGTGGAGTCCCAACGAAAACCATCTGATTGATGGTAATCCCATAATTTCCCAGTTATTTCATCTATTCACTCAATCTTTTTTCTATCTGTCTCATATCAAGAGAAGATATTTTTTTTTTTATAGTTCTATGATACGGGGTCATGTGAGAGCAACAATGAATAGAGAATAGAGAAAAAAAAATAAGGAATGGTGGAGAAACAATTAGACAAAGCTAGATACTGGGCACCCCCCCCTTTTTTTTTTTTATTTCATTAATTTCGTTTGATTAATTCGAAATTCCTTAAATACCTCCGCCTTCTTTGAAATATCATGAACAGTTCCTGTAGGTTGAGCGCCTTTTTCAAGGAAATATAGAATAGCGGAAACATTTGAATAAGTTTGGTTCTTTATCGGATCGTAAAAACCCACTTTACGAAGATCTCTTCCCTCTCTTCGGGATCGAACATCAATTGCAACGATTCGATAGATGACTCATTGGGATAGACATAAATGAACAACCCCCCCTAGAAACGTATAAGAGGTTTTCTCCTCGTACGGCTCGAAAAAGAATGATTCGAATTTATGTATTGTAGTGGCAAATAGATCCACAAAATCATCAATTAGACTATGATTTGAGTCATTTTTTTTTGTTCTTCCTTCCTGAAAAAAAAAAAAAAAAATATCATTCGTACTCATAACTCAAGTTGGGTAATTCTCAAAGAGCTCGAAGGGAAATCCTTAGACATTTATTGAGCCGTCTCTAACCTCTTTTGTTTGTCTCGCCTAGAGTCGATTTTATTTCTTCCCCATTCTGATCTAGTTGTTGAGACAATTGAAAACGGTGTTTCCTTGTTCCGGTATCCTTTATTTTATCTTTGCTTTGAATCCTTGGGTTTAGACATTACTTCGGTGATCCTTAATTGTTTCAAAATGGTAGCAACATACCTTTTTTTATTTCGTTCTATGGAAACGATTGATTCCCCTGTGATACACTTTTGATCGGAATTGGTAAAACTATTTCGACAAATTCATTTTACTTTTTTTTTTTTTTACTTGTTCGAACTTGATCCTTTCAATTTCTATACCGAAGATATACTTACGAAGTTGTTCCAACTTATTGATTGGCATTAACCCTAGATCCTTCTCTCTGCTAAACGAACCAATTCTTTATGCTCGAGCTCCATCATGTGCTATATTATAATTATATTATTTTATTACAGCCCCAAAATTGGGGTCCTAGTGGAATAGAACAAGCTATGTCGAGCCGAGAGCATCTTCTTTGATATATAAAATGGTGGGTACAAGAATCCACAGCCAATAATGTCCTTCAAGTCGCACGTTGCTTTCTACCACATCGTTTCAAACGAAGTTTTACCATAACATTCCTCTAATTTTGGACCGGTATGGAATTGATTCAATATGGAATCATGAATAGTCATTGGCTCAATCGGTATATAGTATATGAAGTCCTCCATACTTTCATTTTCATATATGGATCTGGAGAAGTCTCAGCAAGAATATAATTTAACCCCATATTTTATTAGAAGAATGAAACACATTTATAAAAAACACGAAGAAATGCGTTGCTTAACACTTCTTTACATCTTCAACAGATTGTTAGGGATGATGAATCATGAAAGATCCAATTCTTTCTCAAACAACTAAAACTAAAGAAGGGTCTTTAATTAGATTACCGATACCGGAACAGAATGAGTCATTAACCAAATAAGCTATTCCAATGACCGGGAAAGATCGCAAGTGACTCGATAGGATAGATTCACCAATGTCACACTTCTTCGAGTAGAAAGAATTTATAAGGAATCATAAAAAACAATTTCAAGAATTTCCTACTTCGACATCATTATTGGAAATAAGTTTTCCAGTAAAGACTGAATTGAATCTCTAAATCCATCAACAAGTCAGTACAACGAGGGTCTAAAAATGTTTAGCAGATATCTGATTAATTAAATCAGACGCGAATTTGATCATCATAAGAGACCTCTATGTTTCCTTTCCGATTGAATCATCAATAATTTAAACCAGATAAATGGGTCAAGAAACAAATCCAATTGTTTTGTTTTCTTGGGGATGGATAGAAGGGGCTCATGAAAGAAAAGATTAAGGTCGGTATTCTTTCAGGTATTCTTTCATCTGATTGATAAAATCAGAATCGTAGGAGTCTGATTTTATCGTATTCATCAGATACACCAAACAAGTGTTACCGGGGGTAATCGTGGGTATTTAAGGGATCGCAGACCTTTTTCGCCAAAACTGAAACACCGGTGTCACTGATCACTGAAATAGAACAATAACAATACATATAGGCATGGTTCATTTTCTACAGATTTTTCCTTACTTCAGATTCAGGAATCTTTCCATAAAGTAAAGTGAATGTATGAATTTCCCCCCTCCCCCAATTGATCGCTACATCGATTTCCAATTATTCATTGGAGCCAAATCAAATACAAAATAAAAGAAATTAGGTCCAAAGAAAATAATCTGTTCCGTATTGAATTTTCTTGTTTGTTAATAAGATCCGGATGACAAGGGTCTTGAAATTGATACCTTCCTTTCCTTTGCGGATTAACTCATATCGACACGAATTCCATGGGGATCATGAATCATACCCAAAGCCAGTTTAAAAGGATCTTCTTATGGGATGCTATCCTGTCTTGTATAAGTACAAAGCAAAATGGGTTCATATCAATTCGTTGTTACTATTTTGTTTGATTTTGTCCCACCCCAGTCTCAGGAGCTTTAATTCCAGCGATGGAATTAATACCAAGAACCCCCCCCGTTTTTTAGGATTCAGGATCCACATTAGTCATTTTGTCTACCCTATCTTTATTTATATTTACTTTAGGGAAGGTAGAGACTTCTCTTTTATTTCGCATTTCGACTCAGAATGCATCATGTGAGAATCCAAATATCATAGATATGGGGCATAAAGTTTATCCAAATGACTAACTAACCTTCAATATGAATATGGGCGAGGGGGCGAACATACGCTGAATGGCCCACCCAGTTTTTTTTTTTTGAATTTCACTTTGATCTTTGTTCCCATCCTACCTATATCAAAAAAGATATTTATTTCCATCCACATGTCATTGATACTCGATCCGTTTGTTTGTGAGAAACAAAATCGAAAGGGAAGATATGATTCTATAGAAGAATCATTAGAAATCACAAAGAAAGATTGGATCACATTGTATCCAACATTACACCCTTAAACAGAAGATTGTTAAAAACAACCATCTTTGTTATGATAGAATTGGTCTGGGACGGAAGGATTCGAACCTCCGAGTAACGGGACCAAAACCCGTTGCCTTACCACTTGGCCACGCCCCATTTTTATTTCTATTCGACGCCGATAAACACTAATATCGGTATTGGTTGTTCGTCAATTCCAGCCCCAATATCTATTGAATTGGTTGTTGCTATGATTCTACACATGTAGATGTAGAATCAAAATGAATTTATTGATCATTACATATAATTCAATTAAGATATTGTATGTAAGGTATGATTCCTTCTATTCTCATTTGAGAATTGAAGGATTTTTGATTGAGGGAGTTCAAAGAAAAAGAAAGATTTTGCGGCCTACTTTCCCTTCTTTCTTCATTTTCCCCTTATATTAATAACCCAATAATAATGAAATTTTCTCCAAGAACAAAATGTTTGTTATGCTTAATATCTTTAGTTTGATCTGTCTTAATTCTGCCCTTCATTCGAGTAGCTTTTTCTTCGCCAAATTGCCCGAAGCTTATGCTTTTTTCAATCCAATCGTAGATGTTATGCCAGTCATACCTGTGCTCTTTTTTCTCTTAGCCCTTGTTTGGCAAGCTGCTGTAAGTTTTCGATGAGATCTTTAATACTGTCTTAGAAACATTCATGATTTATTCGATAAAAAAAAAATTCTATTCTTAAGAATTGATAAGATCAGATAATGAACCCTCGACTCAAACATGGAAATTCTTTTGGATAACCGAGATGAATCGGAATCACCTCATTTCTTCATTCCTTCTGGGGGTCGAAGACCCTATGTATGGTCCCTACAATACCTAATTGTAGGTATGAGAGATCTTTTTGTTAACGAAAGAATCAGAATCTTATTACAAATTCATTCCTACAAATTCCTTATGTTTTCTAGAAACCGCTTCTTTTCTTGGTGTCAAAACGGAATATGTGGTACAAAAATGGAGAATCTATTCCCCTATTTCCCCCAAAATGATCTTGGAGGTTGTGTAATGCTTACTCTCAAACTCTTCGTTTACACAGTAGTGATATTCTTTGTTTCTCTCTTCATCTTCGGATTCCTATCTAATGATCCAGGACGTAATCCTGGACGTGATGAATAAAAAAATCAGGGGTTTTTCCTTGCTCGATTTCTGAATTTTCTTAGGATTTTCTTTCTCCATTCCATACATTTAACTATGAGAAAGGGGTTTATAGATTTTTTCGAATTCGAAAGGGAAATATCAAGTGATCAGAAGAAACGGAGAGAGGGGGATTCGAACCCTCGGTACAAATAATTCGTACAACGGATTAGCAATCCGCCGCTTTAGTCCACTCAGCCATCTCTCCCAATTTTAAAAGGAGAATTCCTATGTGACGCGTGAAGTAAAGGTTGATAAAAGTTTTTCCTTATCTTTCTTTATTCTATAAATATAGACGAATTTGATCAATCATCAATTCCCTTTAGATAATGATTCGAAACAGATATCTCTAATAGAAAGAAAAGAGTACCTCTTTGATTTCGTCCGAAAGGTTCTTTCTTTTATTCCCCCGGCCTGGCCAGTACCTAGCCAGGCCATTCCTTGTTCCAATGAATCATAGATCAAATGATTTATTTGATTTGAAAACGGAAATGCTTGTTATTGAAGCAGCAACAAGGCTATTCCTATGATAGGAGTGTCGTTTCTTATTATGTTTTTCCTTTTCTCGATTTACTTAATAATGGAATAAAAAAAACATATTTTTTTCTATTATAATAGAACTCATATATTTCTTCAAAGAACATGTTTGAACCTGAACCCTTGAGTCCACAACCAAAACAATAGGA